CAAAACGAGGATACCAGAACGAGTGATCAAACTATACCAGAAAGTTCTACTAATCTGGGTGTAACTCAACAATACCGGCATTTGTGGGTTCAATGCGAAAATTGTTATGGATTAAATTATAAGAAATTTTTTAAATCAAAGATGCATCTTTGTGAACAATGTGGATATCATTTGAAAATGAGTAGTTCAGATAGAATCGAACTTTTGATCGATCCGGGCACTTGGGAGCCTATGGATGAAGACATGGTCTCTCTGGATCCCATTGAATTTCATTCGGAGGAGGAGCCTTATAAAAATCGTATCGATTCTTATCAAAGAAAGACAGGATTAACCGAGGCTGTTCAAACAGGCAGAGGGCAACTAAACGGTATTACCGTAGCAATTGGGGTTATGGATTTTCAGTTTATGGGGGGTAGTATGGGATCCGTAGTCGGGGAGAAAATTACCCGTTTGATTGAATACGCTACTAAAGAATTTCTACCTCTTATTATAGTGTGTGCTTCCGGAGGGGCACGCATGCAAGAAGGAAGTTTGAGCTTGATGCAAATGGCTAAAATATCTTCTGCTTTATATGATTATCAATCAAATAAAAAGTTATTCTATGTACCAATTCTTACATCTCCTACTACCGGTGGGGTGACAGCTAGTTTTGGTATGTTGGGGGATATCATTATTGCCGAACCCAATGCCTACATTGCCTTTGCGGGTAAAAGAGTAATTGAACAAACATTGAATAAAACAGTACCCGAGGGTTCACAAGCGGCCGAGTATTTATTCCAGAAGGGCTTATTCGATCTAATCGTACCACGTAATCCTTTAAAAAGCGTTCTGAGTGAGTTATTTCAACTACACACTTTCTTTCCTTTGAATCAAAATTAGAACATTAAGTTCAATTATTTTGAGCAAACAAGTAATTAGTTTATCGGAATCCAAGTTAAAATTAGACGAATGGGGTTTTCTTTGTTGACATAAGATCTAATTATATAAAGAATCAAAAGTCACAGAAAATCCGTCCCTTTTTCTATATTCCTGATTATTGATCAAGAAGCCTCTATTAACAAGATAAAAGATGAAATTCTTATTTTCGTGAAATTAGGCAAATCAAAAAAATATACTCTTCTCGTCATATATAATGAAAATCTATAAAATATAGAATTTTTTATTTTTCTATATCTTACGATAATCCTATTTTGACTAAGAATCCCTGATGGATGGGATTCTAACAAACCCTTCAATATATTCAATATAATATATAATAAGATATCTTTATATTATAAATATAAAATATAAATAATAATAACAGGTACAAATAGTAAATCGAGGTACCCATTCTATGACAACTCTTAACTTTCCCTCTGTTTTGGTGCCTTTAGTAGGCCTAGTATTTCCGGCAATCGCAATGGCTTCTTTATTTCTTCATGTTCAAAAAAACAAGATTGTTTAGAGCCGATGGCACAAAATCTCATCTATTTTTTTTTTCAAAACTGACGCTTGTATCATAACACAGATATCTATTTAGCAAAATATGGTATAAGCGGCTTCCGCCGAAAAACTCTTATGTCTCCAGAAAATGCTATAGGGATCAATGGATTCTAGCTATTTTCAAATAGACCCGAATCGGCGGATAGCTGAACTGTAAAGTTGGTCTATCTATATCTATTTGGCTATCTTTAGTGAGATCATACGAAGGGTATGTTATTAGTTTAGATCTAACGAATTTAATGAATTACTCCTAAAGGATCACATCAAACTAGTGCTAGTTGATGCGAGTTACTTCGGAAAAAAAGGACTAAAGTCAAATTCATTTGGGGTATTCTCTCAATTCCAAAAAAATCAACTGGATCAAGTATGAGTTGTCGATCAGAACATATATGGATAGAACCTATAACGGGGGCTCGAAAAACAAGTAATTTCTGCTGGGCTGTTATCCTTTTTTTAGGTTCATTAGGATTCTTGTTGGTTGGAACCTCGAGTTATCTTGGTAGAAATTTGATATCTTTATTTCCGTCTCAGGAAATAGTTTTTTTTCCACAAGGAATTGTGATGTCTTTCTACGGGATCGCGGGTCTTTTTATTAGCTCCTATTTGTGGTGCACAATTTCGTGGAATGTAGGTAGTGGTTATGATCGATTTGATAGAAAAGACGGAATAGTGTGTATCTTTCGTTGGGGATTTCCTGGAAAAAATCGTCGGGTCTTCCTCCGATTTCTTATAAAAGATATTCAGTCTGTCAGAATAGAAGTGAAAGAAGGTATTTATGCTCGTCGTGTCCTTTATATGGATATCAGAGGCCAGGGAGCCATTCCATTGACTCGTACTGATGAGAATTTTACTCCACGGGAAATGGAACAAAAAGCTGCTGAATTGGCCTATTTCTTGCGTGTACCAATTGAAGTATTTTAAGAAATGAGCCGGAATGCTTTCTCAGCAGGAGGGCAAAAACGCAAGAATGCTCTTTTTCCATAACATAACTTAATTGAGGTTTCTTCAGAACATTCAT